AGGCTATGGCTGCGATCCATGTTCATAGCACTGGCTGAATTTTCACTGAACTTTCCTTCTTTTTCTTTTGAAGGTAAAGGCAGAATGCCGCTGCTAACCAGTTTAAGTAAACATGATCAGATCAATTCCTTGTGCTTTCTCTTACCTTACGTTACTTCATTTTTATCCTTTCTAAATCAAAACTCTCCTATTTTTTATTATGTGAGAGGGGGGTTTTTTTCTTCCCCTAAAGCCCCCAGAGTTGCGGATTCGATCCAGCTGGAGGTTCCCGCTACCTTGTTGCGAACGATTCAGAGGTGGTATTCGATCCGCCTCCTGAGGCAGGGATTGCTCCGTCATACCATCCTAACGTTTAGGCTCATCTCTCTAGCTATAGCATAGAGAAGACTGTTAGGAGAGTCCAGGGCAGTCCGGCGACCATTGCCCCAATGGGACGTAGCGCGGTAAACCTGTTCAGGCGGTAAGTTCGTGCATGCCCAGATGCTCACATGACCCAAGGCGTTAGGAAATTGAATGGCGAGTTTTAATTTAAAGGAACTAAGTGTTCCATTTCTCCCCTGCATCAATGAGGAGACACTACACCCTGTGCTACTACGAACCCGACCCATTGGCTGCTATTCGACCTTTTAGAGCTAACAGCAGGTCCTATAAGGAAGGGGATGGAAGCAACGTTATTCACAGTCGCGCACTTCTGGCGAACCCGGCCGCTCATATCTCAGGGGATAAGGGTGCAAAAACCCGAATTTAACAGGGGTGCCTCCCGTTCGGGAACAGGAAAAGAGAGAAGCACTTGCCGCGCATACTTATCCCAATTAGAATTAGAAAGAAAGGTTAACTATCCGCAAATGCCCTTCGACGAAAAGGCAAGACGCAATGATCGTACATTCATTCGCCTTTTGCTCATTTTTCATTTCGACAATGAGAGCTACGATCGCACCACGCTCCAGTCAACCTATTTTCGGAGGGCCAAAGTGTAGATAGATCCTTCGCTTACTCAGCTAAGCCGAACACGAGAAAATGAGTTAAGTCGCGGAAAGTTGCAAAGCCACTTGTAGCCCTACTGGGGCACCAGGAGGAAGTAAACCTACCGGAGGGACTCACACTGTTGCAGAATCAGCATCAGCACTAGCCAAAGAAAAGCTAAAAGAGGACGTCCTATGGCCAAGGGAGAAGGAGAAGCGCAAGAAAGAGGACGTAATAGATAGACGGACGCCCCCCCTTTGGCCTGGATTGTGACCCCGGAGACATTTTTTCAAAGTAGACTTCCTGCTGACACACTTGCATCCATGGATGCGCCACTCTGCCGGATAGAGGATGAACCACGGTCTTGCAAAGTACGGGGGATTGAGACCGCGGGCAGAAAAGGTGGGGAGAGATTCAGTCCGACCAAAAAAGGGCACCCTAGCGACTCCCGCATGTGCAGGTTGCCATCCTGACGGGAGCCTGCGGCTGACGTCGATGCACGGTAAGCCGACTTTTCTTCATCAAGATGTCTACCAATAATTCCATTCTCATTTATATAGGCCCCTCTGGTCCTACATTTGCTAAATTAGCCGGAGCTCATGGAAAAAGAAAAGAAAATAAAACATAGCAATTGCAGCAAAGCCTAACCAACCATTGGTTATGCGAGAAAATAGAGGGACCAGAAGTCATTCTGTAAATACGCTTTATTCTGGGGAAATCTACTCTAGATGATCTACGAATTAAGCGATCACATGACCCTAAGTCTTAGGAGAGTTAGGCCCTTTTGAAGCATCCGTCTTTGCATAGTTTTCATTTTATTAGAGGAGGAAGTCGCTTCTCATACAAAAGAAAAAGAATTAGCTTTTCTTGAAGGTAGTCCTTTGGTCTATGGGCTTTGAAAAAGTCTTTTGCCCTAGAGTGGATAAGGTTACTAAAGAACCGAACAATGTCTTGCTCCGCCAGATAGGAAGGGCAGCAGAAAGCATAGGCCACATAGACTCTGATCATCGTAAACAGCGTAGTTAGATAATAGGATGTGCTCCTTTCTGCTCTCTTATAGAAGCATTGATGCTATTGAGAGAATGCTTCGAAAATTCCTTTAGCTTAGGGATCGCAGGTCAATACATACAGTTAGCTGGGAGACCATCCATCTGTCAACCAAAAAAAGAGGGTTGATTGGGCATCTAGAGCCTTAGGCGATGGAATGAAGCCTGCCTTCTCAAGCAAGTTTGGCTGCTGGCCTACAACCCCAGTTCCATATGGATCGACTGGATCAAAGCTAGATATATCAAATCCAAATCGATATGGGACTATTTCCTTCCAACTGGCTGTTCTCCTGTGTGGAAGAATATATGCAAGCTGATCCCCAAAGCAAAGCTATTCATTTTACATGTCATTGGTGATGGATCGATCACTAAATTCTAGTATGATACCTGGCTTTCAAGTGTCAGATTAGTTGACACATATGGGGGGCGTGCGATTGTTGATCTCAGCTTGGGTGATGCGCTCCTACTGTCTCGGATTTTTGGTCTTCCACTATTCTTGGAATCTTTCTTTTCCTTCAAACGACGAAAGAATCTGGACCCTTACGTCTAATGGCCTCTTCACCATCCAGTCAGCCTACAAGGCCTTCACTCCTCCTGCTACCTCCTTATTCTGGCCGAAAAAACATCTGGTTCCCGGCCGATGCATGCGTGCACAGGCTATCTAAGGGCGATTAAAGACGAAGGACTTCCTTGCTAAACTCTAAACTGGGCCTTGGTTACGACTGCGACTGTGTTCTCTGTTACAGAGAATCGGAATCGGTTCCCCAAAAATGAAAAATCTCTCTTCAGGGGCATTCTCAACCTACAGACTATCTTCAACATATCTCTGAAGTTTGGTCAGTTGAGGGCACAGCTACTAGACTGGTATTTGCTGCTGCGATTTGGTACATTTGGTCTGAGCGCAACGCTCGCATTTTCTGTACGAAGCCCAAAGAAATGCTGCTCTCTCTTATTCACGAACAAGCAGTACCACAGAGCGGTAAAAGGAAGGGAAAGTGTTCCGCTACTCTTGTTCAAATGGTTTCCATGGTTCGACTTTCATCGAGATTGGCGCAGTCCTTAGGCCGACAAGGGCAGAAATAGCACTCGTTGAAGGTGAAGGACCCTAATGCGGAACATAAATAAGAAGACAAAGTCTTCCATTGAATGGCTGGTTTACAAACCTGGGCTCAGACGGAACTCAGGAGAGGATTTAGCCTCTTGGTGGACTACAAGTTGAAGAGTTCATAATGTTGGGAAAAAAACGGATCTGCCATTCCTACTCCCCAGTTATGTCATCCCTTACCTATGATTCCATCCTAGTTTTCGCCGCCCATGGTTCCGAGAGACCCAATTTATACAGAATGAGCACCTCACCCCTTTCTTTCCTTGTAGTTGGAGTTGGGCAAGATTTCACTTGTAAATGGATTGGCTTTAGATGCGAGATACGGCTCATAACCACTGCTTGTGAACAGCTTGACTCCTGTTTACAGGCTTTCCCGGCTACAGTACAGATTGTGCCAAAGACAGCTCGCTCTGCTCGCTCCTGCTCAAAAATCACACAATAAGCCAAGGCGTTCTAATCTAATCTAGCTATTTCAAAACAAATTCTCATCTCAGGAAGACAGATCGAACTATTACAGATAGAACAGATAGATTGGTGTAGGCTCTAAGCCAAGCCTATCTCGTGTGCTATAAAATACACAACGTACTTTCCCAAGCCTTTCTCAAGCTATTATGTCTAGTCCCAGGTACAAAGAGGTGTATATATAGCGTTCTCCTTCCTGCCTCGACCCTTTCGGCCAAGAGGAAATCCGGAGCGACAAAAGCGATTCCGGTCTCCCCACCATTTTACAGGTATAAGGCACGCCATTCGGTCCTTTCTAAAGTAGTAGTAGTAGTGGTGGCTATCTCCCTATGAAGTCTGGGATCTATTCCAACTTTACTTAATGTAAATAGTTGATCAGATTCGTGAATCCTGTTGAGTCCACGGGAAGATCTTCTTGTTCGGATTGCTAGCTTAGCTGCCCTTTTGGATACAACCATTTTCATTTTACAGCTTACATCCAGGCCAAGTCCTTTTCTGCCTGTGGGAAACCAAGCAATTGATTCTCCCTGTGTCAATGTTATGGGTCCAAGTCTCACTCTTTCATTGCTCTCTCCAGAAGCTTCACTTGCGACCTTCTGCTTTCTATCCTAAATAGAGAAAGGGGGAAATAGGTCAAATCAAAAGACGAGGCTGAGCGTTAGCGATGGGCTGGGTAACGAAGGGTGAGTGTAACGATGGTGCGAAGCAGAGAAGGAAAGTCAAGGGCTTTGTGGGCTAAGGGATCTCGATATGCCCTTTTAGATAAGAGTCAGTAGGCCTAGAAGGCTCCTATGCCAAAAGAGAATGCTCTACATGACTAAAGTCAAGGCGAACGGCATTAGTACAGCTGTTAAGAATACTCTCCGATGTTGACTTTGTAAACTAATAGGCCTTGGTAACCGGTAGGTTACTTTTGACATATAATTTCTAATGGAACTGCCGTCTATTGTATAGGGCTACTATATTCATTTGTACTCGTCTACTAATGCCGGTCGGATTAGCTACATCGGATTGGCTACTACCCTAGGATTATAGGACCAGTTGGAACGGCTTCTTCTCTTTCTACCTACACATCTCAGAGCTCATACACCTGCGCATCTCACTAGCGTATCTCCTCTCTGTCCCGTAAGCATTTAGGGTCTGACTCTCTCTTCTCGGTCAGTATATTCCCCTAATCTCTCTGTCATTGGAATAGCCAACTATAATAGGTAATTAACTCCTTGGGATCGAAAGAGAACTTTTGCTTTGGTCTCGAGGAATTGTTGAGCGAGGCTGACTTTAGAGGTGTAAGCACCGCGAGTCTCAATCCAGTCAAATTCCTGTTCTATTACTGGCTCATAACTGAGCGAAAGGCATAATAGATTCTTGCTCTTCTTAGCCTTGCAAATGAGGCGGTTGATAGACCCTTCCTGTCCTAGTGGTATGGTTAACATAAACTTCTTCCTCTGAGGCTAGCTCTAGGACAAGCGGAGGTGGTTCTTTCTCCTCTGGGGTTAAGTCCAAGACTAATGAATGTGTATATTTCTGCTTTATTCACTTCCTGAACAGTTTCTGTGCCCATTCTGGATTGAATACCTTTATATCTTGGTAAGATTAGGGTCAACGGTTTGTGCCTGTCTATTCCATCCATCCCTTCGTGGAGTTAGGGTGTGTGATGTGTCCTTTCCGATGGAATGCCCTCGGCCGCATTTCGGAATCAAAGAGTCATGGTGCTTTAGTTGTGGGTTAGCAGGGATAAGTTGGACTGCGTCAGATGGTAAGATGAGCACCGCGATCGAAGGGCTCACTCTATGGAAGTCCTCTCCCACTTGAAAGCTAAATAAGGAGAAGAAGTGCCACAAATCAATGTATTCCATTATTAGCAGAGGTTCCCTCCATCTAATCCCCCATTTTCCATTCAAATGGACTTACCAGAGAGCAGTCCATTTGAAGCCATTAATCAAAGGCTTCTCCTTGCGGCAGAAAGAAAAACGGGATGGCAACCGCCGGTTCAACAAATTATGACCTTAATCGCGCTAAAGGAGGGAGTTCTTACACGCATGGCGGAACTCGACCCACATCCTTTCTGGATGGAGGAGCAAAGCCGAAACCGCCTTCTTAGAGAAGGTATTTTAACTAAACAAAAATGGGAGTACAGCCCAGAAACTCTAAGTAGAAAGCTGGCCGAGTTAAATAAAACAGGACAAAGAAGCTCCTTTTTTCAGGAGCTTCGCCGAGTCCGCCAGACCGAATCAATGAAGTCCTCAAGAGGATTGGGGAACGAAGTGGATTGGTCCGCTCTCTAAGGGAGGAGACAGGAGCTCCAGCCTAGAGACGGTCCTTAGGCCGGACAGAGGTCTGAGGAAAGCCCCGGAAAGGTGGGCTTCACCTTATTCTCTTCTGTAGCCTTCTAAGGCGAGGCCACCCTATATTCAGGTATGGGGTGGAGAAGGAGAGCGGGTATGAGGGCTCCTTCTACCCCTTCTCTGACGAAAAACCTAGAAAGACAACTTATAAATGCAGCCTTTCTCTTGTTTGTTTTTTGAATCTGCTATAATATAAGCAGTTGGGCCAGGCCATTGATAGATGTTCTTTAGGTGGGGAGGATAAGTTTCAAGTGCGGATACTTCATTTCAAATGGGTGAGAAATTTTTGATTGAGACAACATCATCCATTGTGATGCTAACCATCCCCAAGTGGGATTGGGTTTTTTTACCAAGTGCCCCAAGAAGTGAGTCGATAATGGTTACCTGATAGGGGACCTAGGCTTGTTGATTGGTAAACTTCACTGAGTTCCTCGGCTAACCCTTTCATTCCCGAATGGAAATAGGGTACAATTGCTACAGACGATCCTTTAAGGATGTAAATGAGGGCACGTAACGATGCTGGAGTTGACGGTGTACCGGTCTCCACGCGTATAAGGATCATCTTCCCTTTCAACAAGAAGGAGAAAGTTAACAGGGGGCCTAATCCTATTATCTGAAGCTCTTGAGAGATGAAGGGTCTGGGGTATGATCACAAGGCAGCGCCATGAGAACATAGTTGCTTCTGTTAAGCTCAAGAGAAGGGTTTCATTTCCCCTCCTCAAGGTTCTATTACTAGTCTTTATGTTATTCATTTTTACTTTTTGTTTTCCGTTTGTTTTATGAATTTTCATAGATTTCTTATTGCAGCGAAGGAGTCTCCGCAGAAGAGAGCAGCCCCATTTTTGTTTAGTTTTAGTACGAGATCGAAGGGAAGGACGTAGGCACCTCTTCCTTAACTTAATAGAATAGGAACTACCTAGCCCGGGATTAAGCACTAGCTCAATCACTGCTACAGCTTCTTACCTTTGGGACAGGATTCCACGACTCTCTTATTTGAATGAGAGCCCTTATCTCGTTGCGGTATACTTTTGCTCCGACTTCCACTCTTTGTCCCACGTACTGTGCTCGGACTGCTGGAGCAGAAACTAGAAAGAAATGCCGGGTCTAGGAAAAGCGAATTCTCGGTTAGCTGCTTTTTTTAGCACAGGAGGGTGGTCGTAGATCAGGAAGCAAGTCTGACACTCATATTGGAAGAGACTGGCATCTTATCTTTCTTACGATTACGCCCTTAGAAAAAAAAAGTGGCACCTATAAAAAAAAGATTGGCTTGGTCTTACATCTACCGGTAGAGTAGAAGATCGAAAGGGTCCATCCGTTTAAGAAAGGAAAGAAGGGATGGCATTCAGTCAAGCCTTCGTCCTCTGATGACTAGCTCTCATCTTCCATGTCTTTCTATACGCAATTGAAAGTTTCCAGTTCGTGTTAACAATTGGCGCATTAAAGAATTCTCGTATGGGACCTTTTTCGCTCAAGGCGACAACAGAGTACCATCAAAGGCAATCACTCCTGCTCCCAAACCCTTGGGATGGAAGTTAGAAGTTTCCTTGAAAGAGTAAAGTACATCAGTCGCTTCATATCTCTTTTAGATCCATGTGCGAACCTCTATTCAAACTGCTTAAGAAAGATTCTTCTAATAAGTGGACCCAGAGTCTAGCTTTCTATAAGATCAAGACTCGATCTTATGAATACCCCAGTGCTAGTACTGCCAAGCCAAGGCCCTCCCTTCGGTATGCGAAATCAGTATGTAAACTCTATGGCCCAGTTTGAAACTTCTGGTTTTAGGGACTGAACCGCTAACGAGTATCTCAAATATCTCAAAGCTGTTGCAAGCAATCAATCAAAGCGAGCTTTCATTTTAGCGTGTATTTGAAAGAGTTGAAAAGCCTTTATATAGAAAGTGTTGAAAAAGGCAGGAACGTGAGTCTGGTAACTCTTTACTACTACATCTTTTTTTACACACAATCGGACAGCCGAGCTCCCAACTTGGACTCTCTTTCAAAGCAATCGCATTCTCTGTGAAAAGAATGGGGGTTGGTAAGGACAACTTACGTGGAGTAGATTATCATTGCTCCATCGAATAAAGACAATCCTCACGGTAAGACTTTGATAAGAGCACTGACGGTCACTTAGATAATAATGGTTTTGAGACAAGGCCTCCGGGACTGGAGGGTGTGGGTTGGGGCTCGCTGGTCCTGATGTATGAGGTAGCTAAGGTCAATGCTACTAGGGCTCTGTGCTCTTTATGGCCTTTGGGAGCTCGATATTAGAGTTCAAATCCCGGATTCGTCTCTCAGTCTCAAGAGGATGCCCCTGATGCCGCAAAGGTAGTTGACTAAGTCGACCTTTTATGATTAATGAGGATGTATTGGATGGATGCCTTAAGATTGAAAGGGACGAAGATGGACTCCGGTGAAAGGGCTAGGGTAGATCTTGAGAATGATCCCTGCATTTCCGTATTGGTAAACCATCCCCATTAGTGCTTCTCCCTTACTGTCACAAGTGAGCCATTCTTCCACATTCTCGGTGACAAGAGCATAACGCCTATGGTCGACTGAGTTTCAACTTCCTTCTTTCCGCTTGGCCCATGGATCAGGGGAAGTCTTCTTTGAGTGTTGAGGGTTAGAGGATCATTCCAGCACAGAGAGAGTATGCCCAAACCCGTTCCCAAGGGCAGCAGTCCAAGGAAAGGAGCGAGTCCCAAATCTTAGTGCCGTTGAAGTCCGCGATCGTAAATATCTTGCTATTAATTGTAATTCCTGGGTCTTTGCTCATTCGTAAGGTCAAGGTTGCTAAAGTCTGAAATAAGGGCAGTTATTATGGTCAAGTAAGGTAATCGCATATCCATCCCTTGACATTGAGAAGGATTTCCAGATAAAGAGGAAGTGGTGCAGCTTGAGAGGTTGGAGTTCTCTCTTTTGCTTCTGCTAGTGAAAGGTAGGGCTTTGAGGCTCATTCTAGTGTGAATGAAAGGCAGGAGGCTCTAACTTTGATTCTGTTTACTTACTCGACCAGCGAGAGAGGTTGTTTACTTCCTTCTTTCAAAGCTGGACCAGGGAGCCTATTGATTGATTGATAGAGCAAGGCCTATGGCTTGAGAGATAGGCAAAGTGAACCCGCCACTGTCAACTGGTTTAGGAAGATGCCTACTTGTTCAACTGGCTCACAAGGCATGCATACACAACCCAGGGAATCATACTCACTTGGCTGTATTCAAGCACGAGACTGATCTGAGGTTACTGGCTTATGAGAGATCCAGAGGAGGGAGAAGATCTTTCACGGGAAATCCGTATGTATAAACGAGCGCTCAACCCTTTGAATGGATTCATTGTCAATCCTTCACACAAGTGCTAAACAGGTCTATCAATCTACCATATTTGGGGCATACCAAGAGAATGAGGTGGTTTACTAGCTCGACCAAAGTGAGTTTACTCGCTTGTTTGATAGAAAGAGCAAGAGGGATGCTAAACAATCCAATTCTACTAGAAAGAGGGTCTAGACGAGCTCAAAGCTAGATCTTGTATTGAATCAGTAGTGAGGAATGAGGTCAAAGATCAACTAGTGGGTGAAAGGATCATGGCCGATCTCAAGTGTGATCCCAAGGATCTATGAATCCCTCATAAAGGGAGTGTAAAGTAAAAGCCCCGAAAGAAGGGCATCTTTGTAGAAAGAAAGAAGTTGTCCTACTGCTTACTCTCTTTTCCTTAGCACCAATATGCTCTAGAAAGCTACAGCATCCCGCTATTCCTTATTCTTGATAGCACAGGAAAGGGACGATTCTCTGTGCCTACCTATCCCCAATCACACAGGAATGCTCGCTTGGCTGCTTACCAATCCTTTCACTTTCAGACAATTCCTCGCGCATCAAAAAACTTCTAGTAAAGCGAAGGAGACCCACTTCCCACTTCTCCTTCCCCGCCCCATTTCTGGGGCGGGCCTCGTTCTTATTGAGCGTACCACCGCTAAAAAAGACTACAACCCAAAAAGAAATCTCGAGAGAGACGTTTTCAAGTTTCATAAAAAAACTCGATCGGAATACGAATGAGATCAAAAAGGCCATCATTAATGCAAACAGGGCAATA